TCGTTTACGAAAAGAAAATTAGCTCGAATTAGAACCTGAGGTGATACGGATTTATCGTGCCTATCCAAGAATTTTGATGTTTGAATCGAGAGTTCATACTGTAAGACTTATCTGATTTTATAAATTAGTAGTCTTTTCTTTTTTGTCTTTAATAAAGAATTCGTTTTTCTAGGACAAGATTCAAATATTATCGAAAACTTACCGCAGCTTGCCAAACAAAGGCTAAAAGAAAAAAGAGCAATGGTATAACTGGCATAAAATCAACGATTGGACTCAAAAAAGCGTAGGCTTCAGGCAATTTGGCAACGAAAAAACTACTCGAAGAAAGGGCATAATTAAGACAGATACAGATCAAACTAAAGATATTAAGCATAACAGACATTTTTTTCTTGGAGATAATTGCATTTTGATTGAGTTATTTATATAAGATAAGGAAAAAAAATGAATAAAGCAAAGTAGAGAAAAAAATCCTTCTTTTTTTTTTAACTTACTCAATCAAAAAACCTTCAATTCTAATGGAAGAATTGAAGAAATCATACTTTCATACAATATCTTAATTGAATTCGATGTAATGATCAATAAATTCAGTTTCATTTTATATCTAAATGTGTCCAAATCCTAATAAAAAAACCGGATTCGACACAGATATTTGGACGGGAATTGACGAACAATCAATAAAAATATTAGTGTTTATTAGTATCGAATAGAAGTGGGGCGTGGCCAAGTGGTAAGGCAACGGGTTTTGGTCCCGGTATTCGGAGGTTCGAATCCTTCCGTCCCAGAGCATATGTGATTTTATCACAATCAAAGATTGCTTTTTTTTTTGAAAATCTTATGTCTGCTTACTTTTTTATTTACTTTTCAATGATGCATTAATAATAAAAATACGAAAAAAAAAAAAATTACATATGTAAAAAATTGATTTTTAACTTTTTGAACTTAACTTTTAGGTATATTTCATATAATGATTAAAATTAAAACAGGGTGATTTATTCATTTTATTCAACTTACTTTCTCCAAAGATTACCTAAAAAAATCACCAAACCCCAGCCAAGAAAAAAATACATAACCTATAAAACGAAGAAATATTTTTATGTATTAATTTTTCTATCGAAGTGACAATGGTCTTTCCATTTTTATGAAAAAAAAATTTGGCACTTTCTATTTTAGTTATAATTCTATTTTTTAGAAATTAAAAGAAATAAATTAAAAATAATTATGAAATTTCAATATTAATCTAATTCCATTAAAAATAGAATACAATCTACAAATAGAATATATAGATAATATATTAAGTAATGAATCGACTATTAAAATATTTTTTAATATAAAAAAATATATAATTCTCTTATAGTAGAATATAGATTTTTATATCTATTTACTGACTAAACCAATGACTATTCATGATTCCATAATTGAATCAATTGCATACTGATTCCAAATTCGAGGAATGTTATGGTAAAACTTCGTTTGAAACGATGTGGTAGAAAGCAACGTGCGACTTGAAGGACATGATCTTTTGTGGATTCTTATATCCACCATTTTATATAAAATAAAAAAGTGCTTTTGGCTCGACATCCTTTGTTCTGTTCTACTAGAACCCCAATTTTTGGGGTTGGAATTTCAATAGGCCAAGATGGAGCTCGAGTAGAAATTATTGATTCATTTCATAAGGGCAAGAATCTAGGGTTAGTATCAATTAATAAGTTGAAACAGCTTCGTAAGTTTATTTTTGACAAATAAATCAAAAGGATCAAATTGGAACAAGTTTTATATCCATTCAAATAAAAAAAGTAAAATTTATTGGAATTGATAAAAAATTTTCGATAAAAAGTATATCGTGCGGGAATCAACCGTTTGTCTGATTCTTAGATATAAATAAATCAATGAAAAAAGGTATGTTGCTGCCATTTTGAAAACATTAAAGATCAACGAAGTAATGTCTAAACCCAATGATTCACAGCAAAGATAAAAGATTCCGGAACAAGAAAATACCCTTTCAATTGTCTCACCAACTGGATCAATTCAAATCGATTTTGAATGAGACAAAAAAAAAAGGGGGTTAGAGACTACTCAATAAATTAAATCAATTAAATGCCAAAAAGTTTTAATTTGAGCTATATAAGAGTTATTCCACTTGAGTTATGAGTAAAAAAGATTTTTTTTCAGGAAATCAAAACAAAAAAGGACTTCATTTCTAGTTTGATTTTGAATTTCGTTTTTCGGACGTATTTGCCATTTGATTTCCATATATGTCTAAGCATAATTTCGAATCATTTTTCTCGAGCCGTACGAGGAGAAAACTTCCTATACGTTTCTAGGGGGGGTATTGTTCATCTAATCTATCCCAATGAGCCGTCTATCGAATCGTTGCAATTGATGTTCGTGCCCAAAGAGAAGGAAGAGATCTTCGAAAAGTGGGGTTTTATGATCCGATAAACAATAAAACTTCTTTAAATGTTCCTGCTATTCTCTATTTCCTTGAAAGGGGTGCTCAACCTACAGGAACTGTTTATGATATTTTAAAGAAGGCCGAGGTTTTTAAGGAACTTCAATTAATGAAATAAAAATAAAAATAATCAAGTTTGTTTATTCGATTTATATTTATTTCTATTTTGTGATTGAATAAACTTTTTTTATTTTTATTTTATCGACACTCTTTTTTGTTCATGTAAATTCTTCATGTAGTGCCAATCCAACACAAGTTATTTTCTTTTAGTTAACTTAGATTTCCTATTTGATTTTATATTTTTTAAACATAGATATTGACAAGAGTATATTGAACAAATATAATTCAATCGTAATATATCCTTTTCTTTCTGTCCTCCGTTCAATACATCGGTTTGCTTTTTTACTTTATTTAAAATTGAAATTGGATTTATATTTATATATAATATAATTTTTTTTTTTCAAATGAAAAGAAAAAAGGGATAATTAATATAAGAATAGTAATTAAGAAAATGAAATTTTTATTAAATCGAATAGATTAAATCTAATCATAAGAAATCAATTCAATTAATAAAAAATCGAATTAATAATATAATTTGAATAAAATATAAGATAGATTAATCAGTTTTTGAATCTTTACTTTGGCTGTGATAATTTATTGCATCGTTGTTTGCCCTGTTTGTTTTTATGTTTCGAATCAATTCGAAAACTTTTTTATATTTCTTGTTAATTTGTTTTAATTGCCTTGTACAATAGAATTGCGTTAGTGTATTTTTATTTGATTCCGATTTTATCTACATACCTTTTTTGGGGTTGCTAACTCAACGGTAGAGTACTCGGCTTTTAAGTGCGACTAGGGTTTTTTACACATTTGGATGAAGCAATAGATTCGTCCACATCATCGGTAGAGTTTGTGAGACCACGACTGATCCTGAAAAGAATGAATGGAAAAAAGAGCATGTCGTATCAATGGAGATTTTTTAGAATATTTTATTCTTAACAAATCGGTATAAAACTTTTTTTGAATTCAAAGTTGGGTCGATTGAAATAAATGGATAGAGCCCTATGGCTCTAATTGTAGGGAAAGAAAAAGCAACGAGCTTCGTTTCGTCATTGGAACGATTATCCGCCCTAATTAAACGTTAAAAATAGATTAGTGACTGATGCGGCAAAAGGCTAAATCCAGGAATGGATTATCAATTTTTTGGGTGAATCCTAACTATTAGTAAGTTTCCATTTTTATTGGAAATGAAGATGAATGTGTAAAAGAAACAGTATATTGATAAGGATACTTTTTTCCAAAATCAAAAGAGCGATTTGGTTGAAAAAATAAAGGATTTCTAACCGTCTTATTCTTATTTTCTTAAGGATTTTCCTAGAAAGAAAGAAACCAATTAGATGGAAAAAAGAGAGAATCCGTTAATGAGTTTACTTGTTTCCGAGGTATTTATTACTAGAATACTTTTAGAATACCTTGTTTTGACTGTATCGCACTATGTATCATTTGAGAACTCAAGAAACCCTCTACTTTTTTTTTACTTTAGGTTACTCGGTCTCATTTGAAATGGATAAATTAAAAAGATATTTCAAACTAGATAAATATTGGCAACATGATTTTTTATATCCACTTCTCTTTCAGGAATATATTTATGCATTTGCACATGATCATGGGTTAAATAGATCTTTTTTGTTGGAAAATGCCGGTTATGACAAGAAATACAGTTTACTAATTGTAAAACGTTTAATTTCTCGAATGTATCAACAGAATCATTTTATTCTTTCTGCTAATGATTCTAACCAAAATGAATTTTTTGGACATAAGTATAAGAATAATTGTTATTCTCAAAATATCTCCGAGGTATTTACAGTAATTCTTGAAATTCCATTTTCTCTACGATTCATATCTTCTCTCGAAAGAAAAGAAATAGTAAAATCTCATAATTTACGATCAATTCATTCAATATTTCCTTTTTTAGAAGACAAATTTTCACATTTAAATTATGTGTTAGATATAAAGATACCCCATCCTGCTCATCTGGAAATCTTGGTTCAAACCCTTCGCTATTGGGTTAAAGATGGCTCTTCTTTACATTTATTACGATTTTTTCTTTATCAGTATCGTAATTCCAATAGATTTCTTACTCGAAGGAATATTTTTTCAAAAAGGAATCCGAGATTATTCTTATTCTTATATAATTCTCATGTGTTTGAATACGAATCCATCTTTGTTTTTCTCCGCAACCAATCCTCTCATTTACTATCAACGTCTTATGGAGCCCTTCTTGAACGAATATCTTTCTATGAAAAGATACAAAATCTTATAAAAGTATTTACTAAGGATTTTCAGGTTATTCTATGTCTCTTCAAGGATCCTTTCATTCATTCTGTTAGGTATCAAGGCAAATCCATTCTGGCTTCAAAGGGGACCTATTTTCTGATTAATCAATGGAAATATTACCTTGTCAATTTTTGGCAATGTCATTTTTTCATATGGTCTCAACCAAGAAGAGTTTATATAAATTCATTATCAAACCATCCCCTAGATTTTATGG